AGAATTGAACTAAAAAATCTCGGATTTTTTAGTTCATAATGTATTTCATGAATCTAAGTGGAATAAGCAAAGTGGATTCTTTGTTGGTTAGTCGAGTTCCAATGAAAACCACACAATTGAAGAAAATGTCCGAATTTGCTATTTAGAAAATCAATAAACTAAGGTTTTGTCGTTCTAGATATCAGATTCAACGGAAACAATTACAGCAGTAGGGGGGGGGAAATCAAAAAACAAGTCGAGCAAAATTATACAAAGTTATATACAAGTTGCTACCCCCCCTCAGTCTTTCTTTAATTGAATTTCGTTTGATTAGACGGAAGTTACTTAAAAACTTCCGCTTTCTTTAAAAGATTCTGAACAGTTCCTGTGGGTTGAGCACCTTTTTCAAGGAAATATAGAATAAGAGGAACGTTTAAATAAGTTTGATTCTTCATTGGATCATAAAACCCCACTTTTCTAAGATCTTTTCCTTCTCTTCGGGATCGAACATCAATTGCAACGATTCGATAGACGGCTCATTGGGATAGATGTAGATGACCAACACCCCCCCTAGAACCGTATAGGAAGTTTTCTCCTCGTACGGCTCGAGAAAAATGATTTGCTTCGAAGTTTTGTCTATGTATGCAATTCTAATAAATTAAATGACAAATGGGCCTAGAAAATCAATTAGACTCTGATTTCAGTCTTTTTTCCTTCCTGAAAATGAAAAAGAAATCATTCGTACTCATAACTCAAGTTGGATAACTCTCAAATAGCTCAAAGGAAAAATCTTTAGTCACTTTCATTTATTGAGTGGTCTTTAACCCCTTTTGTTTTGTTTGTCTTTTGTCTCGTTTCAAATTCTATTTGGATTCTTTAGTCTGATCCAATTAGTGAGACTATCGAGACAATTAAAAAGGTCTTTCCTTGTTCTTAGATCCTTTATCCTTATTTTAAATCATTGGGTTTAGACATTACTTCGGTGCTTCTTAATCCTTTCAAAGTGGCAGCAACATACCCCCTTTTTGATTTCTTTCTATCAAAGAATCCTACGGACAGTTGATTCACGTGTGATACACTTTGAATCGAAAAAGTTTGCTAAATTCTAACAAGTCTTGCTTTTGAATTGGAAACTTGCTCGAATTGGATCCTTTCGATTTCTATATATGGAAGATACGTTTACGAAGTTGTTCCGATTAATTGGCATTAACCCTAGATCCTTGCCCCCAAGAAATGAATTAATCTTTTCTACTCGAGCTTCATCGTGGACTATTTACAACCCAACAAAAAATCGAGTGTAACAGAACAAACAATGTCGAGCCAAGAGCAGTCTCATCCTTAGATAAATCGAAAATGGTGGATGGAAAAATCCACAACGGGATCGTGTCCTTCAAGTCGCACGTTGCTTTCTACCACATCGTTTCAAACGAAGTTTTACCATAATATTCCTCTAATTTGGAACCGGTATGGAATTGATTCAATTATGGAATCATGAATAGTCATTGGTTCAGTTGTACATAGACATCGTAATCTAGGCTTTTTCTTCTATATATGATATGAAACGATTTTTCTGAAAAAGTCTTAGCAAGACAGCATCTTTCACATACATAAATAATATATAGATAATAATATATAGATAATAGCAAGAAATCGAAATATATAAACGAATAACTTTTTTAATCTGCATCTTCAAGTGACTCAACAGGATAGATTAAACGATTTCCTACTTTTTGAGTACCAAATAAAGATTCCACTTACAAGCAATCATTAAAAATATTTAATAAAAATAGTTCTAATTGAAATTGAAAAAGTTTCCTATTTAGACATCATTATTTAATTTGATTATTTAATTTGAAGAAAATTGGACAATAAGCATGACGTTTGATCTTCATAGGAAGATAAGTCTTTCTTTTTGAATTGACTCATCACTGATTTAATTTTAAATAGATAAAAGAAAAGAAAAACGAAATCCAATTTTTTTTCATGAGATGGATAAAAAAATGGATATGTACTGGGACGGAAGGATTCGAACCTCCGAATGGCGGGACCAAAACCCGTTGCCTTACCACTTGGCCACGCCCCATTTCAATTTCTAATCTACACTAAGAAACAATAATATTGGTATTGGTTGTTTGTCAACTCCAGTCCAAATATCTCCAAATATCTATATATCTATAGAATAGATTGATACTAGGATTTTGATACATATAGATATAGAATTCAACTTAATTTATTGATCATTACATAGAATTCAATTAAGATATTGTATGAAAATATGATTTCTTCTATTCTCTTTTGAGAATTGGAGGATTTTTGATTGGGTGGGTTCAAAGAAAAAGAAGGATTTTTTGTCTACCTTACTTACTTTCTTCCTTGTTCCTTATATCAAAAACTCAATCAAAATGCAATTATCTCCAAGAACAAAATGTCTGTTATGCTTAATATCGTTAGTTTGATCTGTATTAATTCTGCCCTTTATTCGAGTAGTTTTTTCTTCGGCAAATTGCCTGAAGCGTATGCT